AAGTGAGTCTTTGTTCGCTGAGACTCTGACTTAAATGCGACTCTATGCCTTCCCGGTAGAAAACAACCTCTGTGGCGGGATTTACCAGGTATAATTCAACGGGACCCTAGCCCGGCCTGCTGTCGTCAACGGTCCGCTTCCTTGAATGAGAGTTGGTCTTCCCGATCCACGAATACTGTCTGTTGTCCTTTACTTGTTTAGTGGCATCTGTCTGAGGGCATCTGGAATTGTCTGTTTCGGTATTAACTCTTGTAAACGGCCGAACTAAGCTAAGCGCTTGCCTTGTCTTCTTAGGTTCCCAACCGACCTGTACATTAAATATCGAAATAGGTTACAGTTACAGAAGAGAATTAACATAACGAGGCTTGGACTATCTAAAACTAAGTCCAGCGAACTGGAAGTCTCTTCAGACTACCTCATTGCTTGGCTATCGAAGTGGACTTGTACATTGATAGCCTTTCGCGTGCGTCGACACGACATGCTTACCTTTCTTGCTTTTACCCTTCTTCTCCCTCGCCTGTAAGGAATAGAAAGAACACAACTATCATAAGGGAAACTACAACTACTACTAGTTAATCCCTTTATTAGGCTAAAGCACCGAAACCTTAAGTAAAAGCTTATTCCTTTTAGTCTCGTTGTCTTCACCAAATCTTGCTTTAGTACTACCTTCTCGGAATTCCTCTCAGGTTTAAGTTAAAGGGAAGATGGAGTGAAGGAAAAAAATTAGCTCAAGTGAAGGGGCCCACCTCGCCTCCCCCCTTCCCTTGGCCAACCGCACCCTTCACTTAATGAATGCGATGCAGCGACCAAGGCCCCCTTTTTCTATTGTTTATTGAGTGGTCCTACCAAGACGATTAATGACAAAAAAAGGATCTCGAGATGCGAAAAACGATACGAGAAATTCGAAAGAACTCATATACGGAACGAGGGCGACCCGTGAAAATACATCGGTTTCTTACTCGTGCAAAGGAACTATTTCTTGGAAACTTGGACAACTTATAACGATGTTTGTCCCGCATATCACTAGGAAGATAGGGATCTTTACAAAAGGCTTTATAAAGCTTTCGTCTCAATTCATATTGAGCCGCGAGCAATCTACGTTTGTGATCTCGTATATTTCGCTTCTCCGACATCTTACTGACTTTCCCCCTCATCTTTTTGCAAAAAGCCGCTCCACGGTGGTAAAGTCTCATCTTGTGTGTTGGCCGAAGTGACAATAGTCACATTGAACCCTCGAATATGTTCGAAGATCTCGAAATGATCTTCCAGTTCCGGGGAGAATTCGCAAAACTCTGTTTCCATTGAGAATTGAATGGAGTTTTCCCGTATTTCGACCGGAGAATCTAACAGAGACATTACTGTGGAGATTCTGACCAAAAAATTAGACATTCCATGCCCTCGTAGAGTGCTTTGTCGTGCTAGGTCACTGACATATCCTTTTTTATCTTTATTTGACCCCAAAAATGGATTGGATCGAAACGACTTTCCTGTCGAAACTCTTTGTGTCTGTATTAATTTCTGACCGCGCGGAATCTCCATAGCCAATTTTCCATTTTTGATAGAAGGTGCTGCCTTTGGTACTACTCTTATTTTACACGATCCAGGAACTTCCATAACGTTGGCGTGATTCAGTTTGAGCAACGGATCCTGACGTGATACATCTTCGTAATGAAAATAGAGTGGAAACATGAGTTTTTATAGTATCTATAGAATAAGCACTGTGAACTATCTGCTTCAAAAAGATAGTTGTAAGAATGAAACTGAAACTCGATCGGAATACGGATGAGATCAGAAAGGCCATCGTTAAGACAAATCAAAGAAAGAGTGGGGGGTCCGTGTAAATGATCGAGACCTCGCAAACAACGACGCTCCTTCCCCATATTCATTCAAACCCCCTTCCCATGCTGCCTGCCAATGACAACTGGGACTTTCGGGTCCATTAACAGAGGCCCCGTCCCCCCCACCGTTTAATTTCTTTATCGATTTCTTGCCAAGTTTCGGCTTTATTGATTTTATTGGCCAAGAAATCCTTTAGAAAGGGGATTCGCGCCTCCTCGTCCAGATTGTCACAATCAGTCAAATATTTGACCGCGTCTTGGACCTTTTCCAACTTATCGGGCTCTGTTATCCCAGCATCTTGGGCCAGTTCTTTCGCCCGCTCGCATATTTGTGATTGCAGCTTTTCGCATTCCGCCGCATTGGCTTCCGATTCCGCAGCCAACTCCTCGTCAGTTAAGGGTGGCGCAGTTTCATTAAGATCGGGGAAAATTTCCTTCGAAGAGCTTCCGCCGCCTCCGACGGAAAGAGGAAATCTATCCATGACCGAAAGCACCCAATCGAGCAAGTCCAGAAATGGAGCAAAGAAAGCGGCTCCCCAAGTCAAGCCCCAGTCCCAAAGCACGCAAGTAATCAAAAGCACGACGATATTTATCAATAGTTTACGAAGTGGAATCATGAGTTTTTATAGTATCTATAGAATAAGCACTGTGAACTATCTGCTTCAAAAAGATAGTTGTGCAGCCTACACTTTGATGAGCACTGCGCAGTTCACGTTACAGCAACTTTCTTGTCTGCAACTATACTACGAAATTTTATACCTACGGAGCAGTACACTGAACACAATCCAAATCTATACTTTTATAAGTACAAAGAAGTAAATCGAAAACAGCCTATAACTATAGAAAGAGGACAAGAAAAACCACGAAATAAAGCCCTTTTCTTTCGTTTGCTATAATAAAAAATGGAATACGATATTTTATCTACGAACGATTATATCATGAGTCGTAGAATGAAGCAAGACCTTTTATTCGAAAATGTCGACTTCAACCTAGCTCACTCGCTTTTATTGAGATTCTTTTTTTTTTCTTGTGTGTGCTCTTGCAACTAGAACAAGCCCGCCTGCAAGCGGTCTAACCAGTGCTCAAGTAAAGAAGGAATTTCTCCCTTTCTGGGGTTGGGCTTCTTTCTTACCCTTTACTCAATGGTCCATTAGCCCCTCGTCCATAGGACAAGTGTTTCGCGCTTGGCAATAACCGTAGCTATTTCCGTTCTTGTCGGAATTGTTACTATAAGGGGGAGAGAACACCGGGAAAGATCTTTAGATAAGAGCAAAGTCCTAATCAACAAGGTCAGTAAATTCTTTCTTTTAGGAAGGCTCCCACGTGCCGTCCTACCTCTCCCCTTCTGTTTTTTATCCTTAAAAAAGAAAGTGTTCAAAAGGCATCAGTGGACTTGAAAGAGTTAGCCGGCTCAAAGCGTAGAGCGATTTCTGATCAGATCTGTACTGGATTAGGCTCTTTAGAACCTGGGGTCTAAATAGATCGAATGAGTCTGGTTTTTCCCCTGTGACTATGGTGTCTGTGGCAGCTAGGCGTGCTAGCGGGAAGTCCGGTTATGAACATCTATCAATCCCACAAACAACCTTTCTTCCGTCGTGTCTGAGCCAAGGGATCCGGTTATGGGGCGATATGTCTCCTGACTGATCCACTCTCTAAACGAGAATTGGGCCTTTCCAAAGGTCCGCGATCGTGTAGCAAAAATCCTTCCAGAAGGAGACATTTTTTGTTGTTGACAATGGCGAAGGATGTGTTCAGTGGTCTCTGGCTCCTGGTTACAGCCCTATAAGATCTTTTGATCCACAATCCTACCTCTACGCAGGTCGTTCTTGGTGGGGAGCCTATCTTGGAGGGCGGGCCATCTCCATTCGGCATGGCTACAGCCAGACAGTCTTTCTTTTTATTGAACGTAGGGCAGTTCGTTTCAAATAGATCAAGGTCGAAATCAGACATTAGATCTGGTTAAAATTACACTTGCATTCCTTCATTGATGTGATGCTTTCTCGGGAATCTGGTGCGGCAGAACCCATAATTACCTGCCACTATAGGAAGTGATGTTCCCAGGCTGAATCGGGTCTCTCCTTAGGGTCGATTGTCCGTCTAGTGAGTTAGCGCTGAGACTTTCTCTCCCACCAGTCAAGTCAGGGCTGGTCATGGTTAAAATCAATGATATCTGTAAAGTTATACTCGCTACTAAAGAAAGAAGGTACGGTCGAAGCGAAGGAGTCACAAACCTTCAACTCATCGAGGAAAATCTTCTCTTTCGATTCTATTTGCTCTTGACGTAGTGGCTACCCCCAATTTCTCTAAGACTAAGACCGATAGACGAGACGAATGCGCCCCGTGATATGATTAAGATAAACTGATCTTCTTATCTTAGTCCCAGACTATTTTAACTAACTGAGTCTGGAAACTAAGCGCTTCAACCAATGTCTTCACACTCCATCCCCGTATCGGAGACCTTCTTTCGTCTACCCTTTCCTGGGACTCCCTCTCAGGTCGATCTGGTTCACTCGTTGCATCAGACCTTCCCTCAACAGTTTAACAAACAAATCTTCAAATAGCTGATGGTCGGGTAAGATTTTCAGTCTACCAGCTCATCTTATACCTACCGACCGGGTTTGGGTTTAGGGAGCTCCGACTTCTCCTTGTTGTTCTAGTGCGGGTTTGAGCTCATATTTTTTTTCATTTCTCAATAGGACACGTTCGGTCCCTTTCCGCTTCATTGCCTTTCTCAACTCAACTCTCGTGGCACTGGCCGTAACATCAAGATCTGAAACTCGAATAAGGTGGAAGGCGCACTTCCCTCTTGAATTGCGTTTGCGGGGCTTCTTGCCTCGGCATCTGTCTTGTCCGTCTGAATGATGGGACTCCCAATGGAATGGTTTGAAAACCTTTGCCTAAGGTCGAGTTACTTTCTCTTGTTTTGGTTTGACTTGAACGCACGTGACTCACTCGCCCGAAAGAGTGCTTGAACATAACTAAGATTCTCGTATTCATAGGCTAACGAGGAGGTTAGCCCTTTCTATGGGGTGGGACTCCAATAGGGATTCGATTCCTCCTCTCCCGAGTGCCTGAACGCGCTATTTAACCTCTCAGGTAGGTCAAATGGCATTCCGCTACTGACCTAATCGACTGTTAGGCCTACGGACTTTTATCCATCAGACATAAATGAAAGGGGATGACACCACTCTAATGATTGGAAAAATCCTTAATAAAATAAGGAAAGGTCTTTTTTCTTAAAAGCTTCAGTAATAGCAAAAGCAGCCTATCTGTAATGGCCTACTCGTTACTCAAGCAAAGCAGTATGCAACCGCATAGAGGAAGTTAAGCCAATCCCTCTATTTTCATCTTGAAAGATCGGAAAATAGAACATGTTCTACCCGTTCCTTCGATTGCTTTCATTTTTGGCCTGGAGCCTTCTCTTCCAATGCCGAGACGCCTCTATAATAAAAAAAATCAAAATGTGAATCAAGCTATGGCTATGCTGCCTATTGGTCACTTCTCCTTTTTCCATTCAAAACAAGAGAAGCAAAGTAACGAAATTAACTTTGACCCTGCTGATCTTCTTTTTTCTTCTTGTGCACAGTGCGATGACAGTTTGTAAGGTGCTTCTCATGTACCGGCCTTTTGGCCCGATCAGGCTTCTTCTTAATAAGGTCGAGCTGCTATCGATGCTTGCCCTAAAGAATGGGAGACCTAATGCTTTGAGAATGCTTTGTGATTGGACCACTGCTTGGTATTAGACTATAGGGTTTGTACAAATGCTTAGACTAGCAGTAGGAATGGACCTCCCTTCTTTTATGAGGACTATTCGGAATCACCTTTTTGAGTTCTTGTCGAAGTAACCCTTTTATTGTGAATCTTGGGACTAGCTTTGAATACTACCCATTTGCTTATCGCATCAAGAGGGCTGCGAGGCTTGGTTTCGTTCTTTTTGCTTTATCTCCGCCTATGCTCGGTATGCCTTCGATCGGGGTTCGAGTGGTATGTGTGACGCATTTGACATTTGATTGTTGAAAGGCTGACATACGACTGACAGCAGGCAAGGTGTGTTTGAAAGAGAGGAGAGTGAACGCACCAGTGTGAATAAGACAGCTTGAACTAGGATGAATCATACGCCTGGTTGAGCTAGACTGACAGCACCCGTCGGTACATGAAGATTGATATTGGTTAGTTATCATCCCTTTTTGGTCTGGTATCGCTTGAATGAAGGCTGCCTTTGACGAATGCCTGTAACCAAACCAAAGGTATCAATTGTACTAGTGCTTGACGTTTCGAATCAATGATTGGACGGTATCGATTTTTGACCTTTAGGAGAAGAACCTGCCCTATTACCTACGTCCCCTTCCCCGAAGTCTGAGATCGTAGTTCTCATGAAGGTTGATGAGGATTCCTGCCTTGCGAATGCTTAGAGATTTGCTCAATTCCGGGCTCCATTCCTTGTGCTCGTTGGAGCTAGCCATGTTGGTTTCAATGACATAGTCAAGACGAAGACGTTACGACGAATCGGAGTTTCGTCTTGGCCTACTCTACTTTACTTTTCCTAGGCATTGATTCCCATCTCGGTCAATCAATCGCTGGGTGAATCTCTTCTTCGTTGAATTTGAGCATGCATGTCTTTCAGTCTGGATCTACAAAAAAGTAGTTTGATTTCATGGACGGAATAGTATCGCCGTTTCACCAATAAAAGAATGGGTGAGGCGAGTGCAGTGAGGACAGATCGTCAGTGGTTTTCAGGCTATGAACGGAGCTTAGCCATACCATAGGGGGGTCGCTCTGAGACCTCTTGTCAAGTGTAAACGCTCCTTTTCCCAAACCCTAATGCTTCAACAAGCTCCGCTGCAATGTTAAGGGTTTATGCCCTTTCTTCAAAAGATTCCCATACTCTCCAGCTACTCGAGAAGTATAAGATTTTATCTTTACTGCAACTAGAAGTCGATCTAGAATACTGATGTGCCTAAGAAGATCAAAGAAAGATTTTGCATGGAGGCTGGCATTTGACTCTCTTCCTATTCAAATAAATCACAATGCAAGGCTGGAATACTCGTATGAAGACTCCTACCAAGACTTTGACTTCTCCTTGGTCTTATAGAGGGACAGGGACTAATGGAAAGGCCCTTGCTCACTTTCCTTTTCCTGCTTGAGAAAGGCTTTAAAATTCAAACTAAAAAAAGGCACTTCTCATACGAGGAATAGAGTTATGCTTTCCTTGCTAGCCTAAGATGCCTACTTAAGTAAGAAATAGCTTGAAAGGCGTTGAGTGACTGCGCGCGCTTACCTTATTGAAAAAGATGCCTACTCTCCTAAGCGTGATAATTTCCTTAACTAAGATAATGCTCTATCACTTGCCTTAAAGAGAACTTGCGTGACAACAGGACAGGAGAAGGAAAGGAATTAGACTCGATCAAAAACCAGAAATGCGGCTATTGCTTTCTTGCCCACCGAAGTCATTCCTGCTAGAAATAGATTAAGAGAAGACAGACGGGATCGGTACCTTTCCTAAAGCCATGCTTCGGCACCTTCTATCAAACTATCCGCTCTTTCGGGTAAAGCTCTCTAGCTTCTAGTTGAGCTCATTGACCTAATCTAATGGAACAGCTGCAGATAGGAATTACCTGGCCTTTGCTTTCTTAATTCTTGATCCACTTTTCTCCCTCTTTCCATCTAGGACGGATATAGAACTTACTTCTATCTTCTCCCATCGGCGTATGAAGTATCAGCTCTTGTCGAACAGGTAGGGTCAGTCTATCGCTTTGTTTTCCGGTAAAAGCGGTTAGAGCACACTAATAGGTAAGTAAGCCTAAGCCGAAGAAACTAAGCGCTAAGGATAACCCGCTACTGAGGTCATTCCAACATTGGGAGGAAATGGGGTCTCAAGACCCTCTCTTCGACGACGTAGACACGGGGTCCCATCATGGGCGATCTGACAAGAGAGATGCAGAATAAGATGTCCTCCTCAACGGGTCAAGCCCTCGCTCAGAACTAAAGGATCCTGAACATCGGCATTCACTGCATAAGCTCATAGGGCAAGATGAAGATCCGGAAAAAGTTTAAACAGATCGTCAACTTCACCTTGCCATGCTTCAACCAACTGCTTTGCGGACTGCTCTTGCTCTTACTGCTGTTTCCTATGCTTCCTGCTTCTGACTACTTGCCTAATACGAGAAGTCAAAACTCAAACTCCTAAGATAATACGAAAAGTAGTCGATCTAGCCCCTCTCGTAGGCTATTCCCTCATCCTTAAAATTGCATTCTTCGCTATAAAGAAGGTACTTAGCTAGACGGCTAAGGGTATTGGGCCCCTTTTTCCGCCCATAATGCCCTTACTGAACGGAAGGAACGGTTCCTCTACTCGCTTGCTAATGGACTATAGCCGGAACGAAGGCACGGATTATATACCAAGTCTTCCCTATTCTCCTAGTCTCGCAGTTGTCAGCTCCTTAGCTTCTATTTCATACCCTTTTACCGATCGCTTCGATACGACAGCAAGGTAAGGGTTCTTCGCTCGATATGATTCGCCCGGTACCTGGTATTGATAGTAGCATCAGTCTCTTTCCCTTCCCTCTGTATGAGAGGACAGAGATTCTTCTTAACCTGATTCTCTCTCTTATGCATTCTATTTTGACTGGCATCCCTTGGTAGGAATGAGGTATTGGGAAAACCTTCCTTAGCCCTCAAAAGGATAAAAAATAGGGATAAGCATACTAGTCATAGACGGCACTTGTCATACGGAGAATAAAGGTATAGGGGAACTGCGGGGGCTTGCTTAGCTTAGAACTCCAACCCTAAGCACTACCTTACGTCTTAAGACGACTACTACTTAGGAATAGGCAAGAACTGGCTCTGTCTATAAGGAAAGAGGAGTATCCTAGGCCACAAGAACCTACTTTCTACTCAGGTCAGATGGAGAAGAGTTAGAAGTCAGCTGCTTTCGAATAAAAGCATTAAGTTGGGAAGATTTCGGAAAGACGAAACTGTGGAATAAAGGAAGCAAGGTGCAAGAATAGCTTGTCCGCCTAAGAATCCGCAATCTCCAGCTTTAGACTTGAGACTTGATTAAAGGAATCGAAGGCGAAGGCATGAAGCGATGGGATTGAGTAAGCGCATTCAGCATCAGGATCGGCTGGATTGATTGGGTCCGGTCTTTGCAACCGGGGAAGTTGAAGTGATCCTTACTTGGGTGACTCTCATACCAGAATCGGAATTCCAGTAGTGAAGGTTGCCCGGGTCAGTCTTTCATCTGCCCCTTGGGGGAATAGAGAGAGGGCAGTTGTTCTCTTTGCTCTTAGGTCGGAAATGAGCGTTAAGGCGGATGAAGCTGTCTTCAATATCATCTCTGGATTAGAAATATCTGTCTTAGATCCCGAACAGGAGTCCTAGGGAATAGGAAATGCACCTGGCATCTCAGTTGTTCTTGTTATCAACCGGTTTTTATTGGTAAATCATTGAATACATTCACAACCATTAGTGAATTCCCACAGCAATCCCAATCCCTTGCTGATGTGATGTGTTTTACATCGCACCGACGTCATTGTGTTTGCGTGAAGCTCGAGAGTCAACAAATGCAGGAATAGCTCCTCTGATGACTCAAGCAGAGTTGGTTTCTGATTCCCTGGCCTAGGCCTAGGTAAGGGTGCTTTCGCTTCCTATATCGAAAGCTCACTCACAATCTATGGCTCACTTAGGGCTAGAAAGATAGGCTTCTTCATACAAATCCAACCGGGAACCTTCTTTCAAAACTCGCTCGACACACAAAACAAAAGACGAAAGACGAGAATCGGCGCAAGGATCAAAACACTTAATAGACATAAAAGAGTAAAAGAAATGCTTCCTAGCCTACCGATTCCCCCGCGGAACCTTCTTTTATTCGTAAATACCCACTAGCACCCAATTGCGTAAACTCAAGGCTGAAAGTAAACAAACGCAAACACTAATACCCACTAGCCCTTGTCGGCAAGCGCCTTTCCTTATGGCTTGTACGCATGGTACTTAAACTTCTGGGAACTCAAGTACCGGAAGGCCCAAAGGGCCGAAAGGAGACGAAGTTCTAGCTGCGACTCGATGCCCGGGATGGAATTTATCCTGTTGGTTGGTTGGATTGCGAATACACTTGCAGCTAACGCGCAAATCAAAACAATAGCTATCAAGAAGCGAAACAGGTCAGTCCATGTTCTATTTCACTGTTGAGGTTCTCCTGTGCTTTACTTGTTACTCGACCGAAAGCTCACTAGCAGTGGCTCTTCAAACACAACAGTCATACCCACCTGCTTAGAGCTCATACTAGAGACTCTAAGATTTTCATTATGTATTGAATGAAGAGGGAAAGGATGAGCAAGTTTGAAGCCGACGTAGCCAGTTCGAACTAAGCGCTTTGATAAGAAGTGGCTTCTACCCGCCCTGCCTTCCTTATATATGAGATATTGAGCTTTCCACAATAGTTATATCTAATCTACTTTCCTAATCTCTTTCAAACCGTACTTTCGACTTTCCTAAATAGTGATCTATTGAGTAAACCTACTGAAGTTGCTAGCTACCCCGTTCTATTTTCTATCCGGAAGTGAGCAACTTACTTATTGATTTTCTGTTTCTCCTTGAAGAAGACAAGATGATAATCCTTTCAATTGCTTTTCATTATTCTCTCCGTTGATTACTATTTGATTGATCCGCTTCTGAATAGAAGAGATTTTACCTACTTGAATGAACTTCCTAATAGGAGATAAGGGTATCTTTTCCTTTATGGATTTCGGCCTGGTCACGTAGTCCATCCTCCCCCGGCTCAGTCAGTCAAGCTATATATCCTAACCCTGAATAAAGACGGGGAGGGGCTATTCTAGCTGAAGCTTTAGATTCAGCGTCTTCCTCTGCGGATAATTCCTATTCTGCCTATGAAATAGCACCCGTTTTGGAGTAACGGAACTGTTCTAAGGCTTGTCGCCGATGCTTTCAATCTTCGTGTTCTCTTGTTCCTGTTCCCACAACAAGGGGATGAAAATCACTGAAATGAAGACCCAGCTCTACACTTCTATCTATCTATATCGCTAGCCAGGGAAAAATTGATATTCGACGGGAAGCCCTGCGCCTCTGACCCAGACCAAACTGGAACCGAGGGAGAGGGCAGCCGACTTCATCACCAGGTGGAGAAAGCTGAGTATTCGCTGCTCGCAAGTGATACAGCAGCATGAAGCTGTGAAGCTTTGTATGGGCAACCTTCACTCCCACATCGCCTTCATATTGCACGGCACTAAACCCATCCGCTTTGAAGAGCTGTCTTCACGGGCAACGGAACTGGAATTGTTCCTATCCGCCAATCCTCACGCCTTTGCTTCTCTGATCCCGACGCCAAAGATGAAGAAGGATGAAGCCAAGAAGGGTGAGACCTCAAAGAACGTGGCTACGGTCACCACCCTGAAAACCCACAAAGGAAAGAAGGTAGTAGAAGCCTCTACCACTCCAGTCAAGAAGAAAGAGACAGAAGATAAAATCATCGTCCTGGGAGCCTATTATAAAGAAGAAGAAAAGAAGAAACCAATCACTCCCCAAGCCAGTCAGCCCGAAGAGGACATTCTAGAGTTCTTGATAAAGTTGGGAGAGGACGAATATGTCCAGAAACCCCGTGTGCCGGTAACTCTTAAAGAGTGCGTTCCCAGATACCTCCTTAACAATGGAGAAGAGGACGAGGAAGATGAGCATGAGCCTTGCACAGTTGAATTCTGTGCTAAAATTTACATCGTCGATGCTAGCGGAAGAGGAGTTGTGCTTCCCACCCGAAGAGCAAGATCAGCCCCCAAAGGTAAACCACATGGTCTTGAGGAAGGGTAAGACCCTACCGGATCCGCAGCCGTCAACTGCGAAAGGAAAGGGAAAGGAGGTTGAAGCTCCATCGAAGAAAGTCCTTGCCTTGCCACTACGAAGGAGGGTGGATCACGAGATTGAACTCATTCCTGGAACAAAAACCCCATTCCTCTCGTTGCAGATCCATTCGATCAACTGAGCAATGCAAAACTTTTAACTAAACTTGATTGGAGGTCGGGGTATCATCAAGTTAGAATTGCTGAGGGAGACGAGCCAAAGACGACCTGTGTGACAAGCAAGCAACCAACCTAATATTCGAGCCCAATTTACGGGGTTTTTGAAACTTAACGTTTAGTGAACTGAAATAGCCCTATTTTCGACTTCTGGCTTTAGTCAATTCTGTGGGCAAGTCAAGTATAGTAGTTACCGTTGCTTGTTTGCTCCTTCGTATAGGTTCCGTGTAGGCGCCTTTCCATACGATCAATTGAATATTTGACGATACATTCCGTACCTTTCTAAAAAACCGATCCTTGTTTACCAACCACACATTGTCTAACCAAATCAAATTATCTCTCGATACGTTCCTCAAAAAATCCGATTCGTGCGGATTCTTCCCCCAACTAAGGAAGAGATCTTGGCGGAATTGCCACATATGAAATTGAGCACAATTTTGCAAAGAAATAGCCCACTTGTTTCTCGAGAAGAGATGGGAAACATGCTCAATATCGTTTGATTGAATAGTTGACCCAGCCCCTTGTTGTTTGAAGAAACCCTCCACTTCAATTGGTATTTTTTCACGAAAAGCAGACATGAGATAAGAAATCCAGTGTTTCACTAAGATTTCGAATAGCGGTCCCGAATTCAAGTTGA